GTACGGTACCTGTATTTACAATTTTGACTTCGGTATTATATTGCTCAATACGTTCACGGATAATTTTACTAATTTCATCTGCACGAATGGTTACCATGAATAGTTCTGAATTTGATTCGTTTTCGAAGAAAAACAAAAATAAGGCCTGCCTGCCTATACTCTCAATTAGAGTAGAACAACTAATCAGTGATTTTTTTCTTTGATCGCCCCAAACATACCAATATTAGCACTGATCGTACGTAAATGTAACTCGTTGTTTAAGCAACTATTCAAAGTTCCCAGAGCTCCTTGTAATGCTTGTTGTAAAACCCTTTGTTGCACTTGATTAATTACCCTTTGTTGTTCAAAAAGAATGGTTTCATTTTTGTAATTTTCGAATTGTTCCAAAGTTGTATAAATTGAATTAATTAAATTCAATTTTTCTCGTTCTATCTCAGAATAACCATTCACTCGAAACCGATCTGCTTCCATTTCTACTTTCCTTAAACGGGCCCGGGCTTTTTCCAGCTGTTCAACGGCTGTTTCCCGTAGTTCTTCTGAATTTCGAATAGTTCTCAAGATTCTCTCTTTTCGATTATCTAATAAATCACTTAATGAAAGTAGATTCTCTTTCCATTTATTTCAAAATGTCTATGATCTCTTCCCGAACCAAACATGAATCTTTCAATTCATTTGGCTCTCACACTCAATTCCTTATAGGAAATTTCCCCATATTTATTATGGAATGAGCCTACCCTCTTTTCTCTATTTCTCAAAATATTGAAAATGATTATCAATACAAGACCCAAATATTTGGAGGACTCTTCTGACCAAACAAATAATTGTCAGCTAAGTTGTTTTTTTTTTCTTGAAATCCAAAGAATTCTGATTAATTTATACGTAGGTCATCAATTCTGCATTGTAGAAAAGTAGAAACGTAGGCGTTCCACAAAACACCTTTTTCCTATTTTTCATCCATCATAAAGATAATTCAAGTAATTTTATCGACATGAGTGTTCTATATCGAAAAAATTATAATTTCCCTATTAACATAGTGGTAGAAAGAATACTAGACTGCGTCGAAACTTCAAACTGGTTAGCTTTAACCATGGTAATGTTCCAAAATTCTTGGTTGATAGAGAATCAAAGTAGATTGACCAATGAATCGCGAAATGCTATGGTTCTTTACTATTTTTTTCGTTATTTTGTAAGAAGTCATTCGCCGGATCATGCACATTTTCCTAGTTATACCAAAATATTTTCCTAGTTATACCAAAATAAAGTGCAGTTGGTTGTATCCAATCTATTCTTTGAAATAAACAACTCGCACACACTCCCTTTCCAAAAAAAATCAATACACCTAGCACTGCACTTAGATTTATTAGATTTGTTGCTAAAATATCGGTATCAAACCCGAAACTTACGGCGGATGGCCAGTAAATGAAGCAAAGAAAAGAATCGGTTATATTTTTCATATGATCGCATCTCCTCTTATGGATAGACAAAATTTATTTCTACGATTTCAAGTTTTTTTTATTCGTTTATGATAGTTTCTTCTAGAATCGAATTTTTGAATTATTGAATAGGAAGATGAAGATATCTAATTAGTAAGTAGATTATTATTCTTAATAATACGAAATATTAGTAAGAATAAAAATATACTAAGAAGACCTATATTTTGAATTGGTTAGTCAATTCAAAGATTCCCTACTTCTTAGAAGGAAATACTAGTTCTTATGTCAATTGCAAAATACTTAGTTGGTTTCAACACTTTTTAAATCAAATGAAGGGGTCAGTGGACTAAAGAAAGGGACGGAGGAAGGCGAATCAGTATGTTCATCCGAATGAAGAAAAAATTGTAGGAGTCAAATCTAAAGAGAATGAAAAAAAAAAAAGCAAGAGCAGCAACGAAAGTCCATGGAAAAAACAAGATGTATTTTTTTTTTTTTTTATTAAACAAAAGGATTGGCAAATAAAAGAGCTAATGCGACAACCAGCCCATAAATAGTTAAAGCTTCCATAAAAGCCAGACTAAGTAATAAAGTACCCCGTATTTTGTCCTCTGCTTCCGGTTGTCTCGCAATCCCTTCTACAGCTTGCCCTGCAGCTGTGCCTTGACCAACTCCAGGTCCAATAGAAGCAAGCCCGACGGCCAACCCAGCAGCGATAACAGAAGCAGCAGCAATCAGTGGATTCATGATAAGTTTCTCCTATTCCAAATAAAATAAAGAAAAGAAATAGTTAATAATATAATCAAGAAAAAATTTATGACTGAATTATTTGATTCTTCATATTGATCTAGTCGAAGTGTAATTTAAAATTTCAAACTTCATAATTTTTATTGAATTATCCCAATTACTTCGATATTTACTTTTTTCGTTTCTACCCTTGTCGTTTTTTGTGAATCCATACAATTTTTGGTCTGATCTTATATTTTAAACTTTTTTTCTTTGATTTCATTTTTTCAGTGATTTTAGATTCAATTCACAAGTCCAAGAGATGGAAGGGCTTTTTTTTTTGAATCCCTACCTAAATTGAGAGTAGTAGCAGGACAAATTGAGATAGATCGTCATATATAACTAATGAATATCTACTATGACATATACATGTGTTTGTTCCATACCGTAAACCAATGAGTTGTATCTTAGATTCAATCAATCATTCTTGGAAATCCCCCAGCTGTCTTATAACGATTAGATTATCTATACACCTAGTTTGACCCCCTCAACCTTTACTTTTTTAATTCAATCTCTATTTTTTTTTTTTTTTACAATTCCCAGGTAATTGTTTTAATTTGATTTCTACTTTTTGATTTTTATTAAACCTTTTCAAATTTCTTTGTATTTTTTTATTCATATTCCTGAAGTATATTATTGCGAGCCACACATACTTTGTCTCGGGCTAAAACACGATTTTGATAACTAGTCAATGATGCCCTTCCATGGATTCACCTATATACGCCGCAGCTAAAGTAGCGAAAATAAGAGCTTGAATACCGCTTGTAAATAATCCAAGGAACATAACAGGTATAGGAACTACTAAAGGTACTAACGAAACAAGAACAACAACTACTAATTCATCCGCTAATATATTTCCGAAAAGTCGAAAACTAAGCGATAAGGGTTTTGTGAAATCTTCTAAGATGTTAATCGGTAAAAGGATTGGCGTTGGTTGGATGTATTTACCAAAATAGGCCAATCCCTTTTTTGAAATACCTGCATAGAAATAGGCTACTGACGTAAGTAAAGCTAATGCAACAGTAGTATTTATATCATTTGTGGGTGCAGCTAACTCTCCATGAGGTAACTTGATAATTTTCCAAGGCAAAAGGGCCCCTGACCAATTCGAAACAAAAATAAATAGAAACAGGGTTCCAATAAACGGAACCCACGGACCATATTCTTCTCCAATCTGAGTTTTGCTCACGTCTCGAATGAATTCAAGGACATATTCCAAGAAATTCTGACCAGACGTGGGAATAGTTTGTGGATTTCTAACAACTAGAATGGTTGAAATTAATAAGATAGCAATTACAACCCAAGAGGTAATAAGTACTTGAGCATGCACTTGAAAATCCCCTATTTGCCAATAGAAATGTTGACCTACTTCCACAGCAGATATATCATAGAATCTGTTTAATGTGTTGATGTAACATAAGAAAACATTCATATTGCCCTGTCCTCTAAAATAAAAAAATATACCTTGTAAAGGGAATTATTTTGATTCAACCATTTCCTTCTTTTACTTTGATTTTCTCTTTTGAATACCTACTAATCACAAAATATTTCTTTTTACACAATTTTGTAATGCTAGAATAACCAATTCCAAAAATCTATGACCGCGCCCGCCCAACCAAATCTAAAAATTGATTTATCTTATTATTAATCAATTTTTTCGTATATAGCTAGAACGACCCTCACAAATTGCAAAAACTAATTTGTTAAGAATTAATCGGATGGAAGCTATAGCATCATCATTAGCCGGAATCGAAAGATCTGCAAGATCTGGGTCACTATTTGTATCAATTAAACAAATCGTTGGAATTCCCAAAGTGATACATTCTTGAAGAGCCGTATATTCTTCTTGCTGATCAACGATTATTACAATATCTGGTAATCCTGTCATATATTTAATACCGCCTAGATATGTTTCCAAATGAGATAATTGTCTCTTCAACATAGCGGCATCTCTTTTTGGAAGAGAGTTCAGTTTCCCCGTCTTTTGCTCCGTTCTCAAGTCCCTGAACTGACGAAGTCTCGTTTCTGTAGTATACCAATTTGTTAACATACCTCCGAGCCATTTTTTATGAACATAATGACATCGAGCTCTTATTGCAGCCCGTGTTACTGAATCGGCTGCTTTTTTTTTTGTACCAACAATTAAAAATTGTTTTCCTTTGCTTGCTGCATAAAAAGCCAAATCACAAGCTTCTGATAAAAAACGGGCAGTTTTAGTAAGATTTGTAATATGAATACCTTTACGTTTTCCCAATATAAAAGGTGCCATTCGAGGATTCCATTTCCTAGTATAATGGCCAAAATGAACCCCAGCTTTCATCATCTCTTTAAAAGTGATGTTCCAATATCTTTTTGTCATTTATCCCCACACTTAAAAAAAATTGAAAAAAAAAACAAGAGAGACCCAGTATCCTGAAATAGCAATAAATAATTGTTCCGATGGAACCTTCTCTTTTATAGACGATTGGCCGTTAAGATAGAATCAGGCTATTCTTTTATTTCTATTTATTTTTCTTTTTTATTCTACTTTATTACCAAATCAAATGACTGCATTTCAATATTGAAGGGGCTGAGTCAAATCCGCTTTTAGGAACCATTGAATCCTATATTTTGAAGAATGTATCACATAAATTCTTTGAAATTATCAAAATCAAAGAATTTTCTGTGATGGAACAAAAGATTTCTAATTTCTACTTCGAATAATTTTTTTTTCCGGGTAATCTTGTTAAGTTGCCTTGACCGTGAACGGTGCATTATTCTTTTGAATCCGGTACCAACGGGTATCATCCCCCCTAAAACAACATTCTCTTTAAGACCTTTCAACCAATCAATACGACCCCGAAGAGCGGCTTTTGCTAAAACTCTAGCAGTTTCTTGAAAACTCGCTTCGGATATGAAACTTTGAGTATTCAGAGATGTTTTTGTTATTCCAAATAATAAAGCTCGGTAACAAATGGGTTCTTCCAAGGCACGCCCCGTTCGTTCTGCTCGCAATAATCCAATTAGTTCGCCAGGTAAAAATACATTAGACATTCCATCTTCTGAAACCAAGACTTTGGATGTTATTTGACGCACAATAATCTCGATATGTCTATTATGGATATGTACTCCCTGGGATCGATAAACCTTTTGGATTTTATTAACCAAAGAAATACGACTTTGCGCTATAGTTAGCTCAGCACCAATCAAGAATCCCCAAGGAATGCCGAGAATTTTTGTTATACACTCGTTCCAAGCATCAATTCTTTTTTTTAGATTCATGGATATTGAATCAATCGAACGTATTTCGAATATCTGTTCCACTTTTGGAAGACCTTGTGTTATATCACTGGATCTCGATTTTTCATATAGGAATGTAACTAAAATATCTCCTTGAGAAAGGATCTCCCCATAATGGCCATGGATGGTTGATTCTGGAGTCGCCAAATAAGAATTAGCCGATCTTATTATTACAGAATCCATTTGAACTGTTATAACTTGACCCGATTTTAGTTTTAGGTGTGGTCCATTTTTCATTTGAGCTATACATATATTTTCACAAAAAAATTGTCCAAGACTTATTATTGGAAACGTTTTTTCACAAGAAAAATCATGGAGAAAAAACCAATTCAAATGGAATGGATTCAACACGATATTACTGTATAGATCGGGTTTCAAAATTTTCTCATTTTCGTCCATTAAATAATATTGAATTCCTTGAAAAATTTCAGTGAATTTGTCAAGTTGCAAATTTTTAATTTGAATGATTGAGATCTTATTATGAGTTAGTAAATGATAAAGTGAATAAAAATTTGCAACTTGAAGAGCTATTCCTAAAGGGCCGAACAAATTATTATTAGGAATTGAAATTATAGGATCGTTTTTTATTCCATTGTGAGATTTTACATTGTTGAATGGTCTCATTTGAAAACAATTAGATGATGACAAAATTATCCAAGATCCGGATTCTTTATTTCTATTCAAGAACATACGAATAGTTCCGTCATTTTGGCTAAGTGATTGTTGAATCTTTCCCTTGGAATGAATAGAAAAAAAGGGATTGATTCGATCCGATTGATTATCCCTTATCAATCCTAAACCAGACGGGTCATTTCTTTTTCGAATATATGAAGTATTCGATTTGACTAAGTCAATTCTTAGAAAATATTCAATCAAACCATTTGTACTTACTTCAATAAAGGAAGCGGGGGCCTCCTCAATAGAAGAATTTTTTTTCCCGTGATCCCAATTGAAGACTAAACAAGTCCGAACTAATTGAATCCCTGTGTCCGAAATTCCCCGACTGGATTTTCCATTTCCATAAAGAATAAAATTGACAACGTTTAGTTCCAGATTATCCTTTTCCTGGAATAGATCTTGGGGAAAAAGTTTTACAAAATTGATACTGTCCGGTATTTCATATAAAATTACAGGTCGAACCAAAACAAAATACTTTTTCTTGGTAGTTGGGATCCCTTGGACATAGATCCAATTTTTAATTTTTTTTGATTCCTTGCATTTTTTTTTTTTTACCGTTCCGGGCGGTAAAAAGATGGCACTGTGTCGGGATATCTTATCCAGCTTTCCAGGAAAATGGATATTTCCTGAAAATATTTTTAATTCTATTTTTTTTTTTTTCTTTTCTAATCGGACCAACCCGCCTACTCGACTTCTTATATTGAAAGTGATTGGTGTTCCTATTCCAACAAGACTATTATTCCGTACCATTAGGGAAGAAGATTCGGGTAAAATATGCACTTCTTCTGGAATAAAAAAAAATTGATCTACTTGAATTTGGTCTTTTGGCTTGAATTCGTTGATTCCTTGATACTCAATGAAATCTTCTTTTTGAAAAATGGAATGAATTCCTAGAGTTTTATATTTAGTAATTCCTGAACTCTGTCTTCTGTATTGAGGATCATCGAAATAAGCAAAAATACTATTTCCATGAAAAATACCATTGATAGGTATTTCAATGGAGACACCGGAAGGGGACATTAGTTCGTTCTTTCGTTCTTGAATCGATTGGAATGGAATAAGAAATCTATTTCTTCGCCTTTTCGCCAAGAAATAAAAAGTATCGTGAAAAATAGCAGGATACATTAAATAAGAATGATCCATACATATGATTTGATTCAATATTGAAGAATCGCTAATCCCCTTTTCTTTTGTACCAAAAGTATTGAATTTCTGTTTTCCTTGATCATTCCTTTCTAAAAGATTTGAAATATTCGTTTTTCCATTAGAAAGTGAATCCATGGTAACTTGATCTTGATCCTTGCGAAGTAAAAAATGGATTGTATTAGACCTGCACGACTTTCCTGACAATATCCATAAATGACTTGTTTTTGGTAAGATATGTACATTACTATATAGAAATTCTGATGCATGGTACACATTGGTACTCCAATGCATTTCCCCTTCTGAGTCAGAATAAATATGTTTTTGAACCCTCTCTTTCAAATTAAAAGTAGATGTTCCCGCGCCGATCTCCGCAATCACTTGTTCTGATTTTACATATTGATCATTTTGAACTAATAGAAAACTTTTTGGTGGAATAATGACGTTATGTATAATATCGTCACTTTCAATAGTTACATACAAGTCTATATTACATAGAAAAGCAGGATATCCATGACGTGTCCGTGTAGGGTGAACTAAATCCTCATTCAATTTTATTTTTCCATTCGAGGGGGCTCGCACATATTCAGCAGTACCCCCTGTGAATACTCCACCAGTATGAAAAGTTCTTAATGTTAGTTGAGTTCCCGGTTCTCCAATAGATTGACCAGCAATAATCCCTACAGCTTCTCCCAATTCTACCAGGTCCCCATGAATAGGACTCCGCCCATAACACAATCGGCAGATCCAAGACGTATTCCTACAGGTAAAGGGGGTTCGAATAAATATTGGTTGTGTTTGAAAAGTTATGAATCGATTGATAAGTCCAATTCCAATATCTTGATTTCGAACGACAATGCACCGTGAACCTATATATATATCGTCTGCTACTACACGACCAATTAATGTTTGTATCAAAATACTTTCTGGCATCATTCCATTTCGCGTGTTTACAGAAGTCCCACGGATGGTACCGCAATCTGTTCGCCGTACAACAATGTGTTGAACCACTTCAACAAGTCGACGTGTAAGATATCCAGCATCTGATGTTCGTACAGCAGTATCTACAACCCCTTTACGGGCTCCGTAGCAAGAAATTATATATTCTGTTAAAGACAGTCCTTCACGTAAATTGCTTTGAATGGGTAAATCAATCATTTGTCCTTGTGGATCTGACATTAATCCTCTCATTCCAACTAATTGGTGCACTTGAGATGCATTTCCTCTAGCTCCTGAAAACGACATGATATAGACTGGATTAAAGGGGTCAGTCATCCTAAAATTGGAATTCATTTGTTGTCGCAAATATTCGCTTGTACCATACCATATTTCAATGGATTGGCGTAATTTTTCTACCGCATGGACATTTCCATAATGATTCTGTTTTTCCAACATGGAACTTTGTTGTTCAACATCTTGGACTAGCCATCCTTTTGAAGGTATTGTTAAAAGATCATCAATTCCTAATGAAATAGATGTAGCAGTAGCTTGATGGAATCCTAGAGTCTTTACTTGATCTAGGATGTGTGATGTATATGCCATTCCGAAATGATCTATTAATCTGCTAATAAGTCGTTTCATGGCAGTTCCACCTATCACGTTATTGTGAAAGACTAGATCGGCCCGGGCCCGTTCTGCCATAAGTACCTCCATATTCCACTCAGTGTTATTCGGTTCGACAATGGATTTGAGTTAATGATTGGAAAACTTCCTTTTCTTTATTTTTATTCACGTATAAAATTGAAAAGATGCCAGTTGACCTGAATTTACACCAGTATCAGAAATTTACTTCGCGTGGATACCAACACTAACCATTTCGATGATTAGATACCATCTGAATCGGCTCGAGAAAAACCTTGTATAGCTTCTTCAATTTCTCGATAAAAAGAAATTTGACCAATAGTGGTTCGAATGTATATACAACAAATTTCTTTTTTTATACTTCTTATTACTAAATAATCCCCATAAATCTCAGAATAGGTACCAAAAGATTCATAGTGAACTTCGATAGGAACTTCTCTTGAAGACATAAAGCATTGATCTATTCGCCACCGGAGCCAAAAAGGACTATCTAAATTTATTATTTTCTGTCTATAAGCTCCAATTGCATCATAGGAATTGGAAAAAAAGGGTTCTTTTTTTTTCATATACTTCAAGTTATTATTGCTCCTTTTTTCATTTATAGAATTTTGGCAATTAAACGAATTATACCTGTTTGCACAAATACCTCGACGATTTCCGCTAGTTAATATGTAAAGTCCAATAAGCATATCTTGAGTTGGTACACAAATGGGATCCCCAATAGCCGAAGACAAGAGATTCGTATGAGAAAACATAAGTAAATGAGCTTCTGCTTGAGCCTCCAAAGATAAAGGCACATGAACAGCCATTTGATCCCCATCAAAGTCTGCATTGAATCCCTTACACACCAATGGATGTAAACAAATAGCACGTCCTTCTACTAAAATGGGTTGAAATGCCTGTATGCCCAATCTATGCAAAGTAGGCGCTCTATTCAGCAATACTGGATGCCCCCGCATAACTTCTTGAAGTATTTCCCATACAATGGGTTCTTTTTCCCGGATTTGACTCTTAGCAACTACTATGTTCGAAGCAAAATGGTTTCGAATTAAACCACGAATTAGAAACGTCTGAAATAGCTCTATTGCTATTTCGCGGGGCAATCCACATCGATGTAATGAAAGTGATGGACCTACGACAATAACAGAACGTCCCGAATAATCAACTCGTTTTCCAAGAAGAGTCTCTCGAAATCTTCCCTCTTTGCCCGAAATTATATCGGAAAACGATTTGTAAACTTTATTATTACCGTCCCTCATTGGTTGTCCGCGGATTCCATTATCAAGAAGTATATCCACGGCTTCTTGTACCAATTTTTCTTGACAGATTACTAATTCCTCTGGTGGAGATGTCCTTGTTAATAGATCAATAAGAGTATTGTTCCGATAGATAACTCTTCTATAGAGTTCATTAATATCCGCAATCATTCGTCGACCGTCATCTCTGTCAAAAATTGGTCTCAATTCGGGAGGAAGCACTGGTAAGAGACATAATACCATCCATTCGGGTTCTATCTTTGTTTGGATAAAATGCTTAGCTAATTCCATGCGTCGAACCAAAAACTTCCTTCTTCTTGCAACTTTTTGCTCGTCCCAGTCATTTTCATTGTCAGTGGACCCCTCTTCTTCATTGTCAGTGGACCCCTTTTCTCCTAATTCTGTCCATTCTATCAACGAAGAATCCATAATCATTCTGAAATCCAGATCAACTAATTGTTCTCGTATAGCACCCGCTCCACTAGAAATTTCTCTATTTCGAAATTTATCGAAACCTTGAGTAGCAAAAAAGAGTGGGATACTGTATTTCCAGGATTGGATTTCATATTCGAATGAACCTCGTAATCGTAAGAAAGTTGGTTTTTTAATTACGGGCCTAGCAAAAGAAAAATTTGGATAGGATCCAATAAGATGGATCTCCCCCTTTGAAAATCGGACATGAGGGTTTCCTCTCATCCGGCTAAAGTATTTACACACAATTAAAGAGAAGGGGTTTCCGCTTTCCAATTTTTGAAAACCTCTAATCTAAAATATAAAAGAAAAAAGGTTTACTCTTGACTCAAGTTATCAATAAAGACCAAGCAACATTTCATTGATACATTCTTCTTTTTTTCTGAATTTTTGATGCAATTCGAAATTACGACAGAAAAAAATGTAAAATTCTTGAGTAGTCTACCTCCCTTCGAACGAGGAATCCTCTAAAATCAAATTCTTAATAAAAAAAGGAATATCTTCGAATTCATAAGAGATTTCTTTGTCTATGTATCATACCGTTTGATCTTTTAGGTCAAGACGTCACCTCGACGGGTATGCCATGATGTCTTAAAGCCTATATGCGATAGATAAACTTCTGCAATCATGATATATTTTATTCTTTGAACATCATTTTCGTTCTTTTCAAATAAAAAAGAAATAAAAAAAAAGAGATGGAATAATAAATTCCACAAAAAAATATTTTTTTTTCACAAGGTACATAAAGTAGAAATAGTTTTTTGTTACTGAATTGACCATAGACCAACTCCCTTATTGATTTGGGAGTCTTCAATACACCCATGAATTCTGAGCTTCATGTTACTCATCCCAAGAGACATGCCAGATATAGGACATTCCAATTTAATTGAATGGAATGACAGTTTCTCATTCGAAATCTGTACAATAAGAATTTTTATCAAATCACACATCGCAGTATACTAGACCCTCTAATTCTTTAAGAGGTTTATCTAAAAGGCTCGCGATATAACTAGGAAGACGTTTCAAATACCACACATGGGTTACTGGACATGCTAATTTTATATACCCCATTTGATATCTACGTATCCGAGAATCAACAAATTCTACTCCGCATTGTTCACAAAATTGAGGTTGGTCTTTTTTATCTCCGATTCTTCGATAATTTCCACAAGCACAAATCCCACTTTTTATAGGCCCAAAAATTCTTTCACAAAATAATCCATCTTTTTCAGGCTTATCGGTTTTATAATGAAGAGTAGAGGGTTTTGTTACCTCCCCAACTGTTTCTCCATTAGGTAGGATTTTTGTTGCCCAAGCACTTATTTGTTCAGAGGAAACTGATCCAATTCGAAGGTGTTGATGTTTATACTGATCAATCATAAAATAAAATTTCCGATTCATTCCAATTAAACTTCCTTCCTTTGAATCTGAAAGTCTTTCTCAGATACAAGGAAATGATTCAGTTCCAGAGCCAAAGATCGTAGTTCGCGAACGAGCAATCGAAAAGATTCTGGAGCATCCACAGGTTTCGGTATTGTTCCTCCAATAACTGTAGTTCCTATTATTTCTTGACGAGCTTTAAAATGATCAGATTTATAAGTAAGCATCTCTTGTAAAATATGAGCAACACCGAATCCCTCGAGGGCCCAAACTTCCATTTCGCCTACCCGTTGTCCTCCTTGGTTGGCCCTTCCTTTAAGGGGTTGTTGTGTAACACGTGCATAAGGTCCAACGGAACGTCCATGTATTTTATCATCAACTTGATGAATTAATTTCAACATATAAGGCTTTCCTATTATAACGGGCTGTTCAAAAGGATTCCCTGTTCTTCCATCAAATATTATGCTCTTTCCCGGATACTCGGGTTCAAATATCCATGGATTCGATGTTTCTTTACTGGCCTCATATAATTCAGAAAACACAAGTTTTCTGGAAGCCTCTTGTTCATATCTCTCATCAAAAGGTGCTATTCGATAATGTCTATTTAGCATACTCCCAGCTAATCCGAGCGAACATTCGAATATCTGTCCTACATTCATTCGAGAAGGGACCCCTAATGGATTGAAGACCATATCAACGGGTCTTCCATCTTGCAAATAAGGCATATCCTGTCTAGACAAAATCTTTGAAACGATACCTTTATTTCCATGTCTCCCGGCCACTTTATCCCCTACTTTGATTTCACGTTTCTGTGAAATATATATATGAATTGTTTCTGGATTAAAGCTAGAACCCGCTTCTTTGTGGAGCCATCTGACATCAATAACTCGGCCCCTACCACCTATAGGTAGTTTTAGACAAGTTTCCTTTGAGGTGGATACCTGAATCCCAAGTATAGCTCGTAATAATCTATCTTCCGGGGCATATGAGGATTCTTTTTCCATTTGAGGCGTTAATTTACCTACTAAAATATCGCCCGTTTCTACCCAAGATCCCAGAATTACAATTCCATTTTTGTCTAAATTTCGGAGTAAATGGGCTTCTAGATGTGGAATTTGATTTGTGATTCTTTCAGGACCATGGCTTGTCATATCAGTCTGAATTTTATATTCCCGTATGTGAAAAGAAGTATAAATATCTTCATAGACCAGACGCTCACTAATGAGTACAGCATCTTCAGAATTGTAACCTTCCCATGGCATATAAGCTACTAATACGTTTTTTCCCAAGGCGAGTTCACCACCAACTGTAGCAGCACCATCTGCTAAAATTTGTCCCTTTTTTACGCATTTACCCTTCTGAACCCGGGATTTGTGATGCATGCAAGTATTTTTGTTGGAACGTTGATATATCATTAATGGAATACTTAGAGCATTCCCACTTCCAAATAAAATAATCTTCTCAGGATCATTATAAATGATCTTTCCCTCGTGTTCGGCTATAGCGAGAACTCCCGAATCTAAGGCCACTTGGCGTTCCAATCCAGTTCCAACAATGCACTTTTCGGACCGAGAAAGAGGAACTGCTTGACGTTGCATATTAGAACTCATTAAAGCTCTATTCGCATCATTATGCTCCATAAAAGGAATGAGGGAAGCTCCAATAGAAAAATATTGGAAGGGAAAAATACTTCGAAGATGAACCTGTTCCCATGCAATAGTCAGAAATTCTTGACGATATCGAGCTGGAACAATCTGCTCCTCCTGAATACCTTGATTCAGTGCTAAAAAATTTCCCGTTGATACCATATAGTATTCATCTCTACTTGGTGATAAAGAAAGCATTTGTATTCTTTTTGATCTCTCAGAAATTTCATAAAATGGACTTTCTATAGACCCCCAACGACCAATCCTTGCGTGAATTGCCAAGGATCCAATAAGTCCGACATTGATTCCTTCGGAGGTGTCAATTGGACAAATGCGTCCATAGTAACTAGGCTGGATATCCCGTATCGAAAAACTAGCAGTTCGCCCCGTCAATCCTCCAGGACCCAAAGAACTCAATTTCCTTCCATGAACTATTTGGGTCAGTGGATTGGTTCGATCGAAAAGTTGAGATAATGGATGTGATCTAAAAAAAGATTGATAAGTGGTTGTTAATGGCGTTGAAGTCACTAAATTCTGAGGAGTCGGTATCAATTTATATCTAATTGCTTTACATATAGTTCCTTCAATTATATTTTCTAAACGAACGAGAGCCAATCCAAATTGATCTTGTAAGAGATCTGCTACGGAACGAATACGTTTATTTTTCAAATGATTCATATCGTCAAGTGTACCCATTCCAAATTTCATTCCAATCAAATGATCCGCAGCTGTCAATATATCTCGGGGTAACAAAAATGTATTGTTCTCAGGTATATCAATATTCAGCCTTCGGTTCATATTTCGCCGCCCAATTCCTCCTAATTCACATCTTTGTTGAAAAAATTTTTCTTGTAATTCCATACATATAGATTCAGGAAATATGGGATCTCCGTCTACACAAGCAAATTGTCGATAAAACTCCAAAATGGCATTTTCTTTTGACACTATTTTTTCTTCCTCCTCCTCATTGAGGAAAGACAAGAAAATTTCGGGGTAACAAACGTTCTCAAGAATTTCACTTAAATTCGAACCCATAGCTGCTGATAGAACTAGAATAGATATTTTCTGTTTCCTACTTACACGAGCCCATATCCTTGCTTTTTTATCAATTTCTAACTCTAATCTTCCTCCCCAATCTGATATTATTGTGCCAGTATACACGACTGAAATCCCGTTATGGGCCAATTCTGACCGATAATAGATACCGGGGCTTTGCAATATTTGATTGATTACAATTCTGTATATTCCATTTATTATAAAAGTTCCCAGGGAATTCATTAGAGGAATATTTCCAAGAAAAATAATTTGTTCTTGGATATACCGACTGTTTTTCCAAATTAATCCCGCGGATATATATAATTCAGAGGAATATGTAAGTGATTCATATACAGCATCTTTTTCTGTTATTGAGGGTTCTACCAATTGATATGTTTCCGAAAATAACTGCAATTCAATTTCTTGATCTGTATCTTCAATTTTTGGAAACTTAAAAAGTTCTTCTGTTAAGCCCCGATCAATGAATCTACAAAACCCTTCAAATTGTATTTGATTCAATCCGGGTAGTGTAGACATTCCTTCATTCCCAACCCTAAGCATTTTTTATTACCCCCTTTTTATTTTCTAGAAAATATCCCGTGATTTGCTGTCATTCTTCATCGAATCACATGAATAGATTTAGCAATAATGGAATTTCTCTTCTTTTTACTTTACGAAATGACATGAAATAAGACCTCACTACGTCTATGAAATACCTATTCTGAAAAGAAGAATTTTGCTACTCAAATTAGAATTTGCAACAAAACAAATAAATAGACTTTCCCTTGTAATATCAATGGAAACAAATTGATCAATTTCACCTCGATTTCGGGGTAGGGGTATTTTGAACAATCTAAAATTCGTTCTTATACTTATAGCTTCGTTCTTATATGTTCTTCTTTTATGTGTTCTTTTTCTTTGTTCTTATATGTTCTTCTTTTATGTGTTCTTTTTCTTTGTTCTGATATCTTCTTCTTTTCTGTGTTAGTATCTGATATTTCCTATGTTTGTCAAGCATATAAATATGTTAAGGATATTCTATGTTCTATTATGTGATATTATTCTTTCTATGTCTTCGTATAATCTATTATTAGATATCTATATATGTCTATTACGTTATTGCAGTCCTATTTGTTCGGCGGGACAGAATATGTTGTGTTCATTTTTTTTTCTATTAATTCATCAATCTATTTCATGAAAAATTGGCAAAAAAGGAAAGTACGAGAATTTATTGAAAATTCCCTGTAATATAGAATTACATAGAAAATACCAAATTATATAATGTGTTACAATGAAAAGGGATATTATGGGGTTGCCATATATTCACAGTTCATGTTATAATAGAATAAGGATTAGAAAAAAAAGAGAGAATCATAATATTGATTTGTAATGTGTTACAATGAAAAGGGATATTATGGGGTTGCCATATATTCACAGTTCATGTTATAATAGAATAAGGATTAGAAAAAAAAGAGAGAATCATAATATTGATTTGTTATGTATCAATTTATATTTTTTTTCATTACGAAATTCAGATTCCTGAATTCTTCCGGAATTTGTAGTTAACAGTTCCTATTTGTTCCGAAATTTTTACTTTTTTTTTGACTGAAAAGGTATATGTTGGTTTTTTTGAAAGGAGGATATTCTGATTTTTTGTATCATTTTGGCGGCATGGCCGAGTGGTAAGGCGGGGGACTGCAAATCCTTTTTCCCCAGTTCAAATCCGGGTGTCGCCTGATTCGACAAGCGAATCAAAAAGGGTTTTTTCCATTGTATTGATACAGAAACTTAGTCTATTTTTCATAAGGAAATAGAATTGAATTTTGAGTTGGCGTGGCGAAGGGAGTGAAGAAAAACCGTCTATACAAACTTATGTAAAATATATGAACGCTTCTGCATTTTTTCCATATTTGTTAGATTGATGAAATGAAATATCTACTTCGATTTCTTTTTGTTGATTTCAGTGAATCGGTAATCTATAGTAAAAGAATTGAATAGGCTGTTTTCCAATTGTTTTAGAGAACGAATCGGGATACAATAAGCATTAGATCAAATGGAATGGAACTAAGAGATGCAAATAAGAGATGCAAATAAGAGTATGGAAAGGAATCTATCTTAATTTTTTACTTCATGAAAATGAAATATAGATTTCTTCTATATTATTGGGCCACCCCAGAAAAAATCAATCAACCGATTTAATGAAGATGCTAAAAAAAGGAAATGGAATTTTTTGAAAAATACAATCAAGTTATCTATTGACTCACTTACAAAAATATTCTGATTATGAAGAACTCAACGGGACCCCCTCGAATTCATCAAAGAAAGAGTGGATCCCTGTTGAGTTCTTATGCTTCCATTTCGAAAACTAAATTCATCCGATTATTACAGGGATGATCCCAATCCGGAATATGAACCATAAAAGAAAATACCAATTAAACCGATCACAACAATACCCGCTACAGTACCTATTATCCAAAGAGGAATTCTTCCAGTAGTATCGGCCATTTCTCCCAGTTTCCTCCACATTTTATCAAGTAGTCAGTCATACTAGAGACCTAAACAGTCATAGATAATTATGAAATGATATCCTTCCGAATGGGATAATAGAATTCCGCATAGATACTATTTTATTTTGTTCTATTAATTGAAAAAATAATTTGAAAATAAAACAGCAAGTACAAAAATGAGTAATAAACCCCAGTATAAACTGGTACGATTCAATTCAACATTTTGTTCATTTGGGTTTGATTGTGTCGTAGCTCTATAATTCGGATTAGGTTTATCGTTGGATGAACTGCATTGCTGATATTGATCC